ATTGGGGGGTCCGTGTTGTTTGTTTTGTTTCTTGTTGGAGGGCTGGGTGTTTTGGTTGGGCTGGGTGGTGTTGGTGGGTGTTGGGTTGTTGGTGAGGGTGGTAAGTTAAATCGTTAAGTGGGGGAGTTGTGGCTATAAGTGTGCAGAAAATAAACAAAATAATAAAGCCTCAAAGTAGATAGAGTATTGGATATTTGAGAGCAAGTGACAAACAGAGCAGTTGATGTTAGACAAATAAATTGAATGGATATATGAAGGTGAAATGTAAGCAGACACAAACGTTGACGAACAAAACGTTTCTTGAAATGAATCACAGTTTGAAGGAGATGTTTGTTTGTTCAAACGTTTGTTAAAAACAAAAATTTTGTCGAGAGCTCGAAAAATTTTTATTCGGAATTTCCTAGCTTTTCTTGTTAATGATTGGAAATTTGGATGGTGTAACATATTGATAAATTCATGTCCCTAAACCATTAAAAGAATAATACCTATTTATAGGAGAGTGATATAACCATTAACCAGATGTCAGAAAAAGTGCATCAGTGCTGATATGATACCACAAATACTCCAACCGTCTCATTACATCAACCCTTGAAGGTGAGAAATCGACCGAAGTCCACCGGCACCCACGTCAACAGATTGTATTTACCCGCTGCACCGGAGGGCAGAGTGAAGTTACTGAGAAAAAAAGAAATACCAGAGGCGCTAGAATCACTGAGATGCTGCGATCACGAGGCAAGGAGTACATAAATAGCGAACCAAATGAGCCTGTGGAGGTAATAGTGTGGTGAATCAACCAGTCCATGGTCCTGACCGAGGAACCAGAGGCGCAAAAGTGCAAGTAGTGCGAGGGGTGTAGGGGGAAAGAAAGATCCTGAAGCTGGTCGTGATAAACCTTACATACGTCGAGTTGGTGATTTCTCGTGAGAGGCCCAATCAATAAATAACCCAATACCTGAAACTAGCGCATCAAGAGATCCCTGTTATTAGGTACGTATGACCTCATACCGTTAATACCTTCTGTTACGAGAAGCAAAACCGAGCGGTACCAGTAGATTATCCGATAACACATAGCTATGAAGTAGAGCATTAAGTCCTATTACAGAGGACAAAACCGAGCTATACCAATAATTATCCAATAACACATGGATATGAAGCAGAACATTGAGTCTCTAGTCTATAAAGAATTAATGTAATGTATAAGGGATAATTATTGAATGCCCGATAAACATAGTGTATATAGAACTAACCCGCAGGTATCTGTGGGGGGGTAGGGGGGGTCCATTATTATGGGGGGTTCTCATAGTTAAGGTATATAACGATGGTTTTTCAGGCCATAGAGCTTGGGTAGTTCCAAGTGAGAACTCTATGGCCTATTTTGTACTATTTTTGGGGGTTGGTTTTGTTTTGGCAGCCCTTCTGGTAGCTTCTAATCCTTCCCCCTACTATGGTGTTGTGGGGTTGGTTTTTGGTTCAGTTGTGGGGTGTGGGTGGTTGGTAAGTTTAGGGGTCTCTTTTATGTCCTTGGTGCTTTTTATGGTTTATTTGGGTGGAATGCTAGTGGTTTTTGTGTACTCTGTCTCGTTAGCAGCTGATCCCTTTCCTCAGGCTTGGGGGGGTTGGCGTGCTGTAGGGTATGTTTTTGGGCTTGCTTTGGGTGTCTATGTGGGGTTTGCTGTTTGGGGGTGAGGGAGTGGGGGATTTGGGGTGGATGTTGTTGATAGTGTTGGGATGTTTTTTGTTCGGTTGGATTTTGGTGGGGTAGCTTTGTTTTATTCCTGCGGGGCGGGAATATTCCTGGTGGCTGGTTGGGGGTTGCTGTTAACTCTGTTTGTGGTATTGGAGCTAGTGCGAGGCTTGTCTCGTGGGGCTATTCGGGCAGTTTAGTCAGAAGGTAGTTTAATGTAGAATGCCAGCTTTGGGAGTTGGTGGTGGGGGTTTAATTCCCCCCTTTCTGATCAAACTCTAAGAAGGGGTAAATCTTCGTTCTTTGGTTTACAAGACCAATGTTTTTTTTAAACTATTAGAGTTTAGTTAAGGAGTTTGTTTTCTAGGGAGGAGGTGAGAGGTTGGTGGGGAAGTGGGGTGGTTGTTTTGGTAGGGGGGTGGTAAGTTAAATCGTTAAGTGGGGGAGTTGTGGCTATAAGTGTGCAGAAAATAAACAAAATAATAAAGCCTCAAAGTAGATAGAGTATTGGATATTTGAGAGCAAGTGACAAACAGAGCAGTTGATGTTAGACAAATAAATTGAATGGATATATGAAGGTGAAATGTAAGCAGACACAAACGTTGACGAACAAAACGTTTCTTGAAATGAATCACAGTTTGAAGGAGATGTTTGTTTGTTCAAACGTTTGTTAAAAACAAAAATTTTGTCGAGAGCTCGAAAAATTTTTATTCGGAATTTCCTAGCTTTTCTTGTTAATGATTGGAAATTTGGATGGTGTAACATATTGATAAATTCATGTCCCTAAACCATTAAAAGAATAATACCTATTTATAGGAGAGTGATATAACCATTAACCAGATGTCAGAAAAAGTGCATCAGTGCTGATATGATACCACAAATACTCCAACCGTCTCATTACATCAACCCTTGAAGGTGAGAAATCGACCGAAGTCCACCGGCACCCACGTCAACAGATTGTATTTACCCGCTGCACCGGAGGGCAGAGTGAAGTTACTGAGAAAAAAAGAAATACCAGAGGCGCTAGAATCACTGAGATGCTGCGATCACGAGGCAAGGAGTACATAAATAGCGAACCAAATGAGCCTGTGGAGGTAATAGTGTGGTGAATCAACCAGTCCATGGTCCTGACCGAGGAACCAGAGGCGCAAAAGTGCAAGTAGTGCGAGGGGTGTAGGGGGAAAGAAAGATCCTGAAGCTGGTCGTGATAAACCTTACATACGTCGAGTTGGTGATTTCTCGTGAGAGGCCCAATCAATAAATAACCCAATACCTGAAACTAGCGCATCAAGAGATCCCTGTTATTAGGTACGTATGACCTCATACCGTTAATACCTTCTGTTACGAGAAGCAAAACCGAGCGGTACCAGTAGATTATCCGATAACACATAGCTATGAAGTAGAGCATTAAGTCCTATTACAGAGGACAAAACCGAGCTATACCAATAATTATCCAATAACACATAAATATGAGGTAGAACATTAAGTCTCCAGTCTATAAAGAATTAATGCAATGTATAAGGGATAATTATTGAATGCCCGATAAACATAGTGTATATAGAACTAACCTGCAGGTATCTGTGGGGGGGTAGGGGGGGGTCCATTATTATGTAGGGCTATATGGGGAGCTCACTATTATGTAATGACTACATGGGGAAGTTCTCATAGTTAAGGTATATAACGATGGTTTTTCAGGCCATAGAGCTTGGGTAGTTCCAAGTGAGAACTCTATGGCCTATTTTGTACTATTTTTGGGGGTTGGTTTTGTTTTGGCAGCCCTTCTGGTAGCTTCTAATCCTTCCCCCTACTATGGTGTTGTGGGGTTGGTTTTTGGTTCAGTTGTGGGGTGTGGGTGGTTGGTAAGTTTAGGGGTCTCTTTTATGTCCTTGGTGCTTTTTATGGTTTATTTGGGTGGAATGCTAGTGGTTTTTGTGTACTCTGTCTCGTTAGCAGCTGATCCCTTTCCTCAGGCTTGGGGGGGTTGGCGTGCTGTAGGGTATGTTTTTGGGCTTGCTTTGGGTGTCTATGTGGGGTTTGCTGTTTGGGGGTGAGGGAGTGGGGGATTTGGGGTGGATGTTGTTGATAGTGTTGGGATGTTTTTTGTTCGGTTGGATTTTGGTGGGGTAGCTTTGTTTTATTCCTGCGGGGCGGGAATATTCCTGGTGGCTGGTTGGGGGTTGCTGTTAACTCTGTTTGTGGTATTGGAGCTAGTGCGAGGCTTGTCTCGTGGGGCTATTCGGGCAGTTTAGTCAGAAGGTAGTTTAATGTAGAATGCCAGCTTTGGGAGTTGGTGGTGGGGGTTTAATTCCCCCCTTTCTGATCAAACTCTAAGAAGGGGTAAATCTTCGTTCTTTGGTTTACAAGACCAATGTTTTTTTTAAACTATTAGAGTTTAGTTAAGGAGTTTGTTTTCTAGGGAGGAGGTGAGAGGGAATAGGATTAGGATGATGGTGAAGTAGGTTAATGAGGCTAGCTGTCCGATGATGATAAATGGGTGCTCTACTGGTTGGCTTCCTACTCATGTTAAGATGAATAGGTTGGCGGCGAGTGTTCAGAATAGGAGTTGGGAAGCAGGCCGGAAGGCTATGGTACGTTGTTTGGATTTATGGAGGAGGGGGCTTAGGAATAGGATCAGTACGGAGGCAGCTAGGGCCAGGACTCCGCCCAGCTTGTTGGGGATTGATCGTAGAATTGCGTATGCGAATAGGAAGTATCATTCGGGTTTGATGTGTGGGGGAGTTGTTAGGGGGTTTGCTGGGGTGAAGTTTTCGGGGTCCCCCAGTAAGTTGGGTGAGAATAGAGCAAGGGTGGTGAGTGAGAGGAGTATGATAGCAAATCCTAGTAGGTCTTTTAGGGAGAAGTATGGGTGGAATGGAATTTTGTCGCAGTTTGATGGGATGCCTAGGGGGTTGTTTGATCCTGATTCGTGGAGAAAGGTTAGGTGGATGATAACTAGGCTGGTGATTATGAATGGTAGGAGGAAGTGTAGGGCGAAGAATCGTGTTAAGGTGGGGTTGTCTACGGAGAATCCGCCTCAAGCTCATTCAACTAGTGTTTGTCCGATGTATGGGATGGCGGAGAATAGGTTTGTGATAACTGTAGCCCCTCAGAATGATATTTGGCCTCATGGTAAGACATAGCCAACGAAGGCGGTTGCTATGAGGGTGAGTAGGAGGATGATTCCTGTGTTTCAGGTTTCTTTGTATAGGTATGAGCCATAGTAAAAGCCTCGGGCGATGTGGAGGTAGATGCAGATAAAGAAGAATGAGGCTCCGTTTGCATGTAGGTTGCGGATTAGTCACCCGTATTGTACGTTTCGGCATGTGTTGGCTACGGATGAGAAGGCTAGGGAGGTGTCTGCGGTGTAGTGGGCGGCTAGGAGTAGGCCGGTTAGAATTTGGATTGTCAGGCAGATTCCTAGGAGGGATCCGAAGTTTCATCAGGCAGAGATGTTTGAGGGGGTTGGTAGGTCAATTAGGGAGTTGTTCACTATTTTTAGTAGGGGGTGGGATTTTCGTGGGTTAGGGGCCATTATGGGGGTGGATTTATAGGAGTAGTAGGGCAGCTAGGATGGATAGTGCGGAGGATCCTAGGTAGGCTTTGATTAATCCTTTATGTAGTGTGGTTGAGGTTTTAGCTGTTATGGTCTGTAGGTTGGCGAGGCCCTCTGGTCCTATTTTTTTATATCATGATAGATCGATTAGGTGGTTGGCGATTTTTTGTCCGGTGCTTAGTAGTGCTGTAGAGCTTGGGCGGTGGGTTAGGAGGTTGAAGTACCCTAGCGTGGAGGAGAAGTTTAGGTAGTGGTTTTGTTTGGGTTGGGTTATGATGTGGGTTGAGGTTGTAAGTTCTAGGGCTAGGAAGATGCCTAGGGTTGTCACGATGAGGGCTGCGGTTTTTGTTAGGGGGGGTATTGTTATTGGTGGGGTTTGTGTGGGGGTTATATATGATGTGATAATTAGACCAGCGGTAATGCTTCCAAGGGCTAGGCGGGTGATTGGGTTTGTGATTTGTGGGTTGTTTTCGTTTATTGGGGTGATTGCTGGTATGCGGGTGGGTTTTGTTTGTACTAAGAGGGTTATTCGTAGACTGTATGTGGCGGTGAAGGTTGTGGCTAGGAGGGTTAGGAGTAGTGCTCAGGTGTTTAGGTAGGAGGTGTTTAGGTTTTCGATGATGAGGTCTTTTGAGAAGAATCCTGCTAGGAATGGAGTTCCTATTAGTGCTAGGTTTCCAATTGTTAGGCATGAGGTAGTTGTTGGAAGTATTTTTTGTAGGCCACCCATTTTTCGGATGTCCTGTTCTCCGTTTAGGCTGTGGATAATTGACCCTGAGCATAGGAATAGTATGGCTTTGAAGAAAGCGTGGGTTGAGATGTGGAGGAAGGCTAGCTGTGGGAGGTTAAGTCCAATGGTGACTATTATTAGTCCTAGTTGGCTTGATGTGGAGAAGGCGATGATTTTTTTGATGTCGTTTTGTATGAGGGCGCAGATGGCGGCGAATAGTGTGGATGTGGCGCCTAGGCAAAGGCATAGGGTAAGGGCAGTTTTGTTGGTGGTAAGTAGTGGGTGGGTACGGATGAGTAGGAAGATTCCGGCTACTACTATTGTGCTTGAGTGGAGTAGGGCGGAGACTGGGGTGGGGCCTTCTATGGCAGCTGGTAGTCAGGGGTGGAGGCCGAATTGTGCTGATTTCCCTGTGGCGGCTAGAATGAGGCCTAGGAGGGGAAGTGTTGGGGTTTCTGTGGGTGGGAATAGCTGTATCTCTCAGGAGTTTATGGTGGAGGCAAGTCATGCTATGCTTAGGATAAGCCCGATATCTCCGATTCGGTTGTAAAGTACGGCTTGTAGGGCTGCTGTGTTGGCCTCTATTCGTCCATATCATCAGCTAATTAGTAGGAAGGATATAATGCCCACTCCTTCTCAGCCGATGAAGAGTAAAAAGATATTGTTGGCGAGGGTGAGTGTTAGTATTGCGGTTAGGAAGGTTGTTAGGTAGGAGAAGAATTTTGTGATGTGTGGGTCTGATGCTATGTAGGATGTGGCAAATTGTAGGATAGATCACGTTACGAATAGAGCAATGGGGAAGAATAGTATTGAGTACTGGTCTATCTTTAAGCTAATTGGAATTTTAAAGTTTGTGGTGAATTTTCATTCTCAGTGTGAGGTGATACTTTCCAGTCCTGATTGTATAAAGATTGTTGTTGGCATTAGACTGGTTAGGAAGGCAGCTTTGGTGGTAAGGGTGATGGTTTTAGGGGAGTTTTGGAAGTTCTTTGAGAGGAGCGGGAGGAGTGTGGGGGTTAGGGTGATGGTTAGTGTTAGGGTTATAAGGGTGGTTAGGAGTAGGGTTGTTTCCACTACTTTTACTTGGATTTGCACCAAGATGGATGGCTCCTAAGACCAGTGGATTGACTCTTATCCTTTAAAAGTAAGGGGACTGAGGTTTTATACTCAGGTGCAAGAGTTAGCAGTTCTTGTTGGTTGGCCTCCCCTCGGCAGGTAAGAAGGGTTTAACTTCTATTTTTAGGGTCACGGTCTAATGTTTGGTTTAAACTATACTTGCATGAGAGGGGTCCGGAGATTAGCTCGGGTTTTAGAATTAGAAGGAGCATGGGAATGAGGTGGAGGGCTATTAGTAGGTGCTCTCGTGTAGTTGAGTTTTGGAGTGTTATGATGTATGGAGGTAGGGTTCCTCGTTGGGTTGTTGTTAGTATGAATAGGGTGTATGAGGCGGTTAGTAGGGTGGCGGTTCCAGTTAGGATGATAGTGGGGGGAGATCAGTTGAATAGTGAAACCATGATGTTTAGCTCTGCTATTAGGTTTGTGGTGGGGGGTAGGGCTATGTTTGTTAGGTTGGCTAATAGCCATCAGGTGGCTATTAGGGGGAGGAGGGGTTGTAGTCCTTGGGTTAGGAGGAGGATTCGGCTGTGCGTGCGCTCATAGTTTGTGTTGGCTAGGCAGAATAGTATTGAGGAGGTTAGACCATGGGAGACTATGAGGATTATAGCTCCGGAGAAGGATCAGTGTGTTTGGATTATGCATGCTGCAATGACTAAACCTATGTGGCTTACGGAGGAGTAGGCGATGAGTGATTTTAGGTCGATTTGGCGGAGGCATATTGAGCTGGTTATGAGTGCGCCTCATAGGGCTAGGGTAATGAATGGGTAGTGTAGAAGGTTGCTTGGGGAGGGGTTTGTTAGGCAGGTAATGCGTATGATGCCGTATCCGCCTAGTTTTAGGAGTAGGGCGGCAAGTAGCATGGATCCTGCGATTGGGGCTTCTACGTGGGCTTTAGGGAGTCACAGGTGAAGGCCATATAGTGGTGCTTTTACTATAAAGGCTGTAAGTAGGGCTATGTCTAGAAGGAGGTTGGATCAGTAGCTGGTTGGTGTTGGTGAGAGGGGGTGGGGAGAGAGTTTTAGGGTAAGGAGGTGAAGGGTGCCTGCTTGTGAGTGTAAGTAAAGAATGGCCACTAGTAGTGGGAGAGAGCTGATGAGTGTGTAGAAGAGGAAGTAAATGCCTGCGCTTAGGCGTTCGGGTTGGCTTCCTCATCGTGTGATTAGGATTAGTGTTGGGATAAGGGTTGCTTCGAAGGAGATGTAAAATAGTATGAGCTCTGTGGTTGAGAAGGCTAGGATAATGAGGGGTTGTACTGCAATTAGGGTTGCTGTGAATATTCGTTTGCGTGTGAGGGGTTCATGTTGTAGGTGGTTTTGGCTTGCTAGAATTATAAGTGGTACGAGTCAGCAGGATAGGACTAGTAGGGGTGAGGATGTTTGGTCGGTGCCTGCTCATAGGTTGAGGTTTTTATAGGGGTGGTATGAGGGGGTTAGTCACTGTAAGCTTAAGGTGGCGATTAAGAGACTATGTGTTGTGGTATTAACCCATATTAGTTTGGAGGGCGATAGGAGGGCTATTGGGAGTAGTATTGTTGTTGGTAGGATGATTTTTAGCATTGTAGGAGGTTTAGGTTTTGTAGGTGGTCAGAGCCATGTGTTCGTGTGGAGGCTACTAGTATTGCTAGTCCTGTGCCGGCTTCGCATGCGGAGAATGTTAGTATGAGGATTGGTATAAGGGTGGATGATGGTGATTGGTTTTCGATTGGTCATGTTGATAGGGCAATGTATATTGATAGTATCATGCTTTCTAAGCACAGTAGGGCAGAGATAAGGTGTGCTCGGTGAAAGGCTAGTCCTAGGCTGCTTAGGGTAAAGGCTGAGTAGAAGCTTAGGTGGAGGGGGGACATGGAGAAAGTCATAGGGCAGGCTATGATTTGTTGAGTCGAAATCAACTGTCTTGTTTTAGACTAACTTTCTTATTCTGCTCACTCTAGTCCTCCCTGTGTTCATTCGTAGATTAGGCCAAGGGTTAGTAGGAGGATAATAATGGATGTTCAGGTTAGGGTGGCGGTTGGGTGTTTTAATTGGATGGCTCACGGTAGTGGTAGAAGGAGGGCAATTTCCAGGTCGAATAGGAGGAATAGGATGGCTACTGAGGAAGAATCGGATGGAGAATGGGAGTCGAGCAGATCCTAGTGGGTCGAATCCGCATTCGTAGGGTGAGAGTTTTTCTGAGTCGGGGTTTATTTGGGTAATTCAGAAGTTTAGTGAGGTTAGGGCTGCGGTGAGGGTGAGGGTTGTGGTAAGTATGAATGTGATTATGTTTATTGCTCTTCTCTGGGGCTTTGCCAGATTCTATAGATTGGAAGTCTATTGTAATGGTTATACTAGGAGAGCAGGATCCTCATCAGTAGATGGTTATGTAGAGGAATAGTCAGATAATGTCTACGAAGTGTCAGTATCAGGCTGCTGCCTCAAATCCGAAGTGGTGGTTAGGTGTGAAGTGGAATTTGGCTAGTCGTAGGAGGCATACTAGTAGAAAGGAGGATCCGATAATAACGTGGAGTCCGTGGAATCCTGTTGCTACGAAGAAGGTGGAGCCATATACTCCATCGGCAATTGAGAATGGTGCTTCATAGTATTCTGTTGCTTGTAGGATGGTGAAGTATAGGCCTAGTAGGACGGTAAGTGTCAGTGCTTGGATTGCCTGCTTTTGGTTCCCCTCTGTGATGCTATGGTGCGCTCAGGTTACAGTAACGCCTGAGGCTAGTAGGATGGCTGTGTTAAGGAGGGGGACTTCTAGGGGGTTTAGGGGTGTGATTCCGGTGGGGGGTCATTGGCTGCCTAGTTCTGGGGTGGGTGCTAGGCTGGAGTGGAAGAAGGCTCAGAAGAAGCCGAGAAAAAAGAATACTTCTGATGTAATGAATAAGATTATTCCGTATCGTAGGCCCTTTTGAACGGTTGGTGTATGGTGGCCTTGAAATGTGCTTTCTCGTACAATATCTCGTCATCATTGGATCATAACCATGATGATTGATGTTAGTCCTAGGATTAATAGTTGTGATGAGTTATAGTGGAATCATATGATTAGTCCTGATGTGGTGAGTAGGGCGGCGGTTGCTCCAAAGATTGGTCATGGGCTGGGGTCTACTATGTGGTATGAGTGTGCTTGGTGGGCCATTAGATGTTTTCTTGTAGGTAGAGGCTTAATAGGAGAACGAAGACGTAGGCTTGAATTATGGCGACTGCTACTTCTAGGATTGTTAGTAGGAGAAGGATGGTGGCTGTGAGGAGGGATACTGCTGGTATAATGGGGAGGAGGGTGATGGTGGCTGTTGAGATAAGTTGGATAAGTAGGTGCCCTGCGGTAAGGTTTGCTGTGAGGCGCACCCCTAGGGCTAGTGGGCGGATGAAGAGGCTAATGGTTTCGATTATAATTAGTGCTGGGATAAGAGGAGTGGGCGTACCTTCGGGTAGGAGGTGCCCTAGAGAGGTTGTGGGTTGGTTTCGTAAGCCTGTGAGCAGTGTGGCAAGTCAGAGTGGGAGGGCAAGGGCTATGTTTATAGATAGTTGGGTGGTTGGGGTGAATGTGTAGGGTAGTAGGCCTAGGAGGTTGATTGATAGTAGTAGTATTATTAGTGATGTGAGGATAAGTGCTCACTTGTGGCCTGGCTTGTTTAGCGGGATTATAAGTTGTTTGGTGATTGTGTTAATAAGTCATAGTTGTAGAGTAGATAGGCGGTTGGTGATTCATCGGTTGTTGGGTGTGGGGAGGAGGAGGGTGGGGAGTAATATTGACAGGAGGATTAGTGGGATTCCAAGGAGGTATGGGCTTGAGAATTGGTCGAAGAAGGTTAGGATCATGGTCAAGTTCAAGGGTTGTTTTTGGTAGTTATGGGTGTTTTGTTAGTGGGGGGGTTTGTGGGTGTGAATGCTAAGATTTTGGGTTGGATGATTAATGAGAATGTTAGTCATGATATGATTATGATGAAGAACCATGGGTTTGGGTTAAGTTGGGGCATACCATTAAGGAGGGAGTTGCCCCTCTCTGTCTAGCTTAAAAGGCTAGTGCTAGTGCATAGCTTCTTAATGATTAGGGTGTTAGTGTTGAGGATCAGGTTTCGAAGTGGGTGAGGGGGGTGGATTCAATTACAATGGGTATGAAGCTGTGGTTGGCTCCGCAGATTTCTGAGCATTGGCCGTAGAAGATTCCTGGTCGGGTAGTGGTAAATGCTGTCTGGTTTAGTCGTCCTGGAATGGCATCGGTTTTTACCCCTAAAGTGGGTACCGCTCATGAGTGGAGTACGTCGTCGGCGGTGACGATAATACGGATTGGAGATTCTATTGGGATAATAACGCGGTGGTCGACTTCTAGGAGTCGGAAGTGTCCAGATGGGAGTTCTGTTGTGGGGATTATGTAGGAGTCGAACGATAGGTCTTTGAAGTCTGTGTATTCGTATGATCAGTATCATTGGTGGCCGATGGCTTTTAGGGTTAGATCTGGCTCGTCAATTTCATCCATTATATAGAGGATTTGTAAGGATGGTAGGGCGAGTAGGATAAGGACGATGGCTGGTAGGATTGTTCAGATTAGTTCAACTTCTTGGGCGTCAACGGTGTTTGAGGATAATTTTTCTATTAGTATAAGCGTTAGGAGGTAGAGGACCAGGCTGCAGATTGTTAGGGCGACCATAAGAGCATGGTCGTGGAATTCGACTAGTTCTTCTATGATTGGGGATGAGGCGTCTTGGAATCCTAGTTGTGAGTGGTTGGCCATGTAGAGATGTACAGGGTTTTCACCTGTAGTTTGGCTTTGACAGGGCCATGTAATTAGTTTACTAACATCTCATTAAGAAAGAAGCATAGGTGGTTTAGTATGCGGCTGGCTTGAAACCAGTGTACGAGGGTTCGATTCCTTCCTTTCTTGTACTTGGACGAAGGTGGGTTCTTCGAAGGTGTGGTATGGAGGTGGGCAGCCGTGGATTCATTCGATGTTCGTGGAGGTTAGTTCTGGCTGTGTGACTTTTCGTTTGGAGGCAAGGGCTTCTCAGATGATAAATGTTAGTATAATCACGGCTGTTATAGAGATTAATGATCCAATGGATGATAGGGTGTTTCATAGTGTGTAGGCGTCCGGGTAGTCGGAGTATCGTCGTGGTATGCCCGCGAGTCCTAGGAAGTGTTGGGGAAAGAAGGTTAGATTTACACCTGTAAATATAACCCCAAAGTGAGCTTTGGCTCATGTTTGGTTTAAGGTGTATCCAGTAAATAGGGGGAATCAGTGAGTAAACCCTGCTAGGATAGCAAAGACGGCACCTATTGATAGGACATAGTGGAAGTGTGCTACTACGTAGTACGTGTCGTGTAGGGCGATGTCTAATGAGGAGTTTGCTAGGACGATTCCCGTGAGGCCACCGATGGTGAAGAGGAAAATAAATCCGAGAGCTCATAGTATGGGGGGGTCTCATTTGATGGTTCCCCCGTGTAGTGTAGCTAGTCAGCTGAAGACTTTGATTCCTGTTGGGATGGCGATGATTATGGTGGCGGATGTGAAGTATGCTCGTGTGTCTACGTCTATGCCTACAGTGAATATATGGTGGGCTCACACGATAAACCCTAGGAATCCGATTGATAGTATAGCTCATACTATTCCTATGTAGCCAAATGGTTCTTTTTTGCCTGCGTAGTAGGCTACCACATGGGAGATAATTCCAAATCCTGGGAGGATTAGGATGTATACTTCTGGGTGTCCGAAGAATCAGAAGAGATGTTGGTATAGGATTGGGTCTCCACCTCCTGCAGGGTCAAAGAAGGTGGTATTTAGGTTGCGGTCTGTGAGGAGCATGGTGATGCCGGCAGCTAGGACTGGTAGGGATAGTAGGAGGAGTACGGCTGTGATTAGTACGGACCACACGAATAGCGGGGTTTGGTATTGTGATAGGGCGGGGGGTTTCATGTTGATGGCGGTGGTGATGAAGTTGATTGCCCCAAGGATGGATGATACACCTGCCAGGTGGAGGGAGAAGATGGCCAGGTCTACTGAGGCCCCAGCGTGGGCTAGGTTTCCTGCTAGGGGAGGGTAGACTGTTCACCCTGTGCCTGCTCCTGCTTCTACTGTGGATGAGGCTAGTAGGAGAAGGAAGGATGGGGGGAGTAGTCAAAAACTTATGTTGTTTATGCGTGGAAATGCTATGTCGGGGGCACCAATTATAAGGGGAACCAATCAGTTTCCAAACCCTCCGATCATGATTGGTATTACTATGAAGAAGATTATTACAAAGGCATGGGCAGTGACGATTACATTGTAAATTTGGTCGTCTCCTAGTAGTGTTCCAGGTTGGCCAAGCTCTGCACGGATAAGTAGGCTTAGGGCGGTACCAATTATGCCAGCTCATGCGCCGAAGATCAAATAGAGAGTGCCAATGTCTTTATGATTGGTTGAGAATAGTCATCGATTTAGGGTCACAGGTAATGTGGTAAGATGGCTGAGTGTTTAAGCGTTAGGCTGTAGTCCTTTTTACAGAGGTTTGATTCCTCTTCTTATCGGCTCTGTAGTGAAGTTCATGTTGAGTTGCAAGCTCATTGATATGCGTTTAAAGTGCATCAGAGCCTTAGGCAGAGGTCCGTTGGTTTAGGACGCCTAGCTGTTAACTAGGGTTGGTCGTGGGGTCGAAGCCCACCTGCCTAGGAGATCCTAGCTTAATAAAAGCATCTGGGTTGCGTTCAGAGGATGCAGGTTAATGTCCTGCGGATTTTGGCAGAAACTAAGAGAGTTTAACTCTTGTTTAAGGCTTTGAAGGCCTTTGGTTTTATATTATCCTAAGTTTCTTAGATGGTGAAGAGGATTATAGGGGAGAGTGGTAGGAGTGAGATCGATAATGATGTGAGTGTGGGGGTTAGGATGTTAGTTGGTTTTTTAGTGGATCATAGTTTTATTTTGTTTGATGGGTTGGGAGGGAGTGTGATTGTTGAGCAGTATGCCAGGCGTAGGTAGAAGAAGAGGCTTAAGAGTGAGAGTATGGAGATTGTTGTGGCTGCTGTGGTTATGTCCTGTTTGATGAGCTCTTGGATGATGGATCATTTGGGTAGGAAGCCTGTTAGTGGGGGTAGGCCTGCTAGTGATAGGAGCGTTAGTATTAGGGTTGTGTTTAGTGTGGGGGCTTTGGTTCATGAGGTTATTAGTGTTGGTAGTTTTAGGGTGTTGGTTGTGTTTATGGTTAGGAAGATGGAGGTTGTTATGAGGGTGTAGATGTAGAAGGTCAGTAGGGTTAGTTTTGGGTGGTAGATGATGATGATAGTTATTCACCCTATGTGGGAGATGGATGAAAAGGCTAGGATTTTTCGGGTTTGTGTTTGGTTGAGCCCTATTCAGCCACCTAGGGCGATGGATGTGATTGATAGGGCGGTTAGTAGTGTGGGGTTTAATGAGTGTGATGTGAGTAGGAGGATGGAGATTGGTGGGAGTTTTATTAGTGTTGATAGGAGTAGGGCTGTGGTAAGGGATGATCCTTGGAGGACTTCGGGGAATCAAAAGTGGAAGGGGGCTAGGCCTAGCTTGATGGCGATTGCAGTGGTTAGTAGGTTGCATGATGGAGGGTGGGTGAGTTGAGTGATGTCTCATTGTCCAGTAGATCAGGCGTTGGTCATGCTTGAGAGGAGTACTAGTGCGGAGGCAGCTGCTTGTACTAGGAAGTACTTGGTTGTTGCTTCGATAGCTCGTGGGTGGTGGGATTTTGAGATTAGGGGAATAATAGCTAGAGTGTTGATTTCTAGCCCTGTTCATGCTATTATTCAGTGGTTGCTTGTGGTTGTGATTGTTGTCCCTAGGAGTAGGCTTGTAGTTGATGTAAATTTTGTGATGGGGCTCATTAGTAGGGGAAGGGGTTGAACCATCATTTTCGGGGTATGGGCCCGATAGCTTTATTAGCTGACCTTACTAGGAAATAATATAAGGGAAGTATGGAGGATTTTGATTCCTCCTGTGTAGGTTCGATTCCTGCTTTTCTAAGTTTAGGAAATGAGAGGGTTGGTATACCTCTATGTTCACTTTATCACAGTGACCCTTACGTTCGGGCACATTTCCTTAAGTAAGGAGGTAGGCCCGCGTAAGAGATTGGTATGCTGGTGTGTCAGAGGTGGAGGGATAGTGTTAGTGGGAGAAAGTTTTTTCATAGGAGGTGTATGAGCTGGTCGTACCGGAATCGTGGGTATGAGGCTCGGATCCATAGGAAGCTTGAGGAGAGGAGTAGGGTCTTTGTGGCTAGAATGAGGGGGAATAGTTCTGAGGGCGGGTTGAGTATGCTGGGGTTTAGGAATAGGAGGGTGGTTAGTGTGTTTATTAGTATGATGTTTGCATATTCAGCTAGGAAGAATAGGGCGAATGGCCCCGCGGAGTACTCTACGTTGAAACCCGATACTAGTTCGGATTCTCCCTCTGTGAGGTCGAATGGCGAGCGGTTTGTTTCAGCTAGTGTTGAGATGTACCATATTATTGCAAGGGGCCATGAGGAGAATATAAGGTATAGGGGCTCTTGTGATGTGGCGAGGGTGGTTATGGTGTAGTTTCCGCTTAGTATGACTATGGATAGGAGGATGATAGCTAGTGTTACTTCGTAGGAGATGGTTTGTGATACTGCCCGCAGTGCACCGATTAGGGCGTATTTTGAGTTGGATGCTCACCCTGATCACAGGGTTGAGTAGACTGCTAGGCTAGATATTGCTAGGAGGAATAGGAGGCCTAAGTTTAGGTCTACAAGGGGGAATGGTAGGGGGAGGGGGATTCAGATTGTTAGTGCAAGAAGGAGGGCTAGTATTGGGGTTGTAATGAATAGGAGTGGTGAGGATGTGGAGGGGCGGATGGGTTCTTTGATAAATAGTTTGATTCCATCGGCAATGGGTTGTAGTAGTCCGAATGGGCCGATGATGTTTGGTCCTTTTCGGGATTGTATGTAGCTTAGGATTTTTCGTTCAACTAGGGTGAGAAATGCTACGGCAACTAGGACGGGGATTATGTAGGTTAGTGCTATGATGGGGTAGGTTGGGGGGATGTTTGGCCATATCATGGGTGGAGCTAGAGAGAGGATTTGAACCTCTGAATTAAAGGGTTTAAGTCTTTTGCATTTGCCGGGTTTTGCTACACTAGCAACCATTTTCGGTGGGGAGAGTGTGTGGTCCTTTGGTGATTTAGTTGTGGGCATCACTTAGGGAGGGGGCGTGCTAGGGGTATTGGCCCCATCCTTCCGGTCCTTTCGTACTAGGGAGGATTGGTCATAGATAGAAACCGACCTGGATTGCTCCGGTCTGAACTCAGATCACGTAGGACTGTTAATCGTTGAACAAACGAACCCTTAGTAGCGGCTGCACCACTAGGATGTCCTGATCCAACATCGAGGTCGTAAACCTCCTCGTCGATATGGGCTCTTGGGGGAGATTGCGCTGTTATCCCTGGGGTAGCTTGGTTCATTGGTCAATTTTATTGGGTCTGGGTACTGTTGGTACGTTGAGGGGTTGCTCTTGGTTAAGGGGTTTGGCCTTGTTTTTGGAGGGTTTGTTTTTCTCCAGGGTCGCCCCAACCTAAAAATGTTAGCCAACGTTTGGGGTGGTAAGCCTAGTAGGTTTTGGGGTAGTGTAGGGTGGCTATTGATTTTTAAGTTCCACAGGGTCTTCTTGTCTTATGTGTTTATCCCTGCTTTTGTACAGGGAGATCAGTTTCACTGATTGTCTGCAGGAGACAGCTAAGGCCTCGTTTGGCCGTTCATACAAGTCTCGATTTATGGGACAATTGATTGCGCTACCTTTGCACGGTTAGGATACCGCGGCCGTTGAACGTAGTGTCACTGGGCAGGCATCACCTTCAATACTTGTTTGGCTGAAGGCTATGTTTTTGGTAAACAGTCGGGCCTTGGGTTTGCCGAGTTCCTTTTGCAGAGTTTGATCGTCCTAGTTGTGCGCTCCTGGGTTGGGTTGACAGGGTGTATACAATGTTTGGTCTAGGGGGTGGTATTGTGGTTGTGCTGTTAGTGGTATGTGGGCTGGCGCTTAAGGGGATGTTATATCCTGGTTACTTGTTCTAGCATTGGTTCATCTATTGTTATAGATTGGCCTGTTAGTGGTGTAGGGACTCGTGTTGTTTTTGGATTTTTGGTTTAGAGCTTTGACGCACTCTTTGATGGTGGCTGCTTTAAGGCCTACGGGTAAGTGGTGGGTGGTGAGGTCTTATCCGCTGGTTGAGGTTGTGTTCTTTGTTAAAGGAGCTGTACCTCCTTTAAGTAGCTCCTAGCCTGTTACATGGGAATTTAGGTTGTTGTTTGGTTTGGGTGGGAAGGGGCTAGGGAGGAACTTAGATTCGTTTTACAGGCAACCAGCTATCACCCAGCTCGTTTGGCTTTTCACCTCTACTAACAAGTCTTCCCACTCTTTTGCAATAGAGACGGGTTAGCTCAGGGTAGCTGCTTGTAAGTAGCTCGCTTGGGTTTCGGGGTGGCAGGCTTAAGGTCTCTTTGTCTGATTGTTCTTGCTAGATCATGATGCAAAAGGTACAAGGGTTTATCTTTGCTATTTGGTGCTTGGGTTGTCACTGTTATTTCAGCTTTCCCTTACGGTACTCTTGTCTATGGCGTCCATGGTTGTACTTTTCTATCGCTTATACTAGGTTAGGGGTAATGTTTTAGTTGGGTGGGGTTAGTGGGTTTGTTGATTGTGGTTGGTGGAGCTAGAGTGGGCTTTCAAGGCGATCTGGTGGGTGGCAGATATCTTTCAGGTGTAAGCTGAATGCTTTGTGTTGTAGCTACGCCTTGAGTATGCTAAGTACACCTTCCGGTACACTTACCTTGTTACGACTTACCTCATCTTTGGCTGTGCTGTTGTATTAGTTAGTGGTTTTTAGGGGCTTGTGATGAGGGTGACGGGCGGTGTGTACGTGCCCTAGGACCGGCTTAAAGAGAGCATGATTGTCTCTCTTTACTGCTAAATCCGCCTTCTAGGGGCAGGTTTCAGGCCCCTTTTCGTGGTTTTCTATTTTAGGAAATGTAGCCCATTTCTTCCACTTCGTGGGCTATACCTTGACCTGTCTTGTTAGCGGGGTTGATAGGCTATTGGGCTCGCTGCTGTGCTCTCATGGAGGTGGGCTATGACGGCGGTATGTAGGCTGCTTTGGCAAGAAGTGGTTGGGTGTATCGTGGGTTATCGATTATAGAACAGGCTCCTCTAGGTGGGTTTAGGGCACCGCCAAGTCCTTAGAGTTTTAAGCGTTTGTGCTCGTAGTTCTCGGGCGGATGTTTTATGTGTTGGGAACATCGGGATTTAGGGCCAGGCATAGTGGGGTATCTAATCCCAGTTTGTATCCTGGCTTTCGTGGAGTTGGATGAGTCTTGGTGATTAAGATTGTTTTGGGTGGGTTTCAGGGTACCTTGGGCTTATGACGGCTTGGGTAGTGGTTTAATCTTAATTAGTTAATGATATTCTGGGGCCACCCTTTACGCCGTATACGGTTAATTTGGGCCTCTTGTATGACCGCGGTGGCTGGCACAAGATTTACCGGTCCATGGTTGCTCTGGCTAAGTCAGGCTTGCGCCTATTGCTTAATGTTGATTACTGCTGAGTACCCGTGGGGGTGTGGCTGGGCGAGGCGTCTTGGGCTACGGTTTGATGGTGTGCCTGATGCCTGCTCCTTTTGCCTTGGTAAGGTGTTGGGGGCGTTTGCACTGGGGCGCGGATACTTGCATGTATATGTCGGGCAATAATTAACGGTAAGGTTGGGACTAAGTCTTTTGTCCTTGGGGTGGTGTTCCATCTTGGCATCTTCAGTGCCATGCTTTGATTTAAGCTACAAGGAC